GTCGCCTGATCAACACAAGACTAAAAAATCCTTAGTCTCTTCTACTGATATAACTCAACGAATTATTCTCCAGGGGGGGGCGGCTTTTGATACTTCTTTTATTCTAAACATCTGTAGAGGGCTGTAAATACTTGCGCCAAGGATTCACCAAAAGAAAAGATTAGAATGATCGGTAAGTCTTGATAGCCCTTCCACTACTATTGTAGTGTCTACTTGAATTAGATTGGCACTTTTTTTCTTTTCTTTTTCTATTCAGTAACCTTAGTCCTAGTCAAGACTAGACTATGTTTAAACGGGAGAGGGTAAGGATTAGATCAAATGGGGAATGGAGGTCTGTGATTGTGATGGATAGCGATCCGTCTTGATTCCCTATTTTTATGCCTTTTATTTAGTAAGGGCGCAAAAATAAACACTGGATATTTTATTATCTTACATGTTCTATTAGTAACATCCCCTCGATACTTGGAAGGACGTCACTACCTGTTGTTATTGTTATTTTGCTTGGGCTTAATGTTTCCCGATTCTACTATAAATCATATTAAGAATAAATGGGTTTAGTGAATTAGTTCATCAATAGTGTTGGTGCAGAACACCCCCCCTTTTTTTGACTCTGCACCATTGATTCCACTATTATTAGTGAGCAATAATGGAATAATTCCTGCATATTCATAGAGATAGGGGACACAAGTCACATGGATATAGTAAGTCTCGCTTGGGCTGCTTTAATGGTAGTCTTTACATTTTCCCTTTCACTCGTAGTATGGGGAAGAAGTGGACTCTAAGGGTACTACGAAATTGAGTTCGATTTTTTAACTATCTAATACTAAAAAAAAAAGAGTATGGTAGAAAGAAATATATGACTCTTTTCTTTCTACCATACTATCGGATCTCATAGAATACTGCGGATTCTAGTCCGCTCATTTCATTTAAGACGAAAAAGAAAAAAAGGGGGGGGAATCCTTGCTAAGAACTCCGAAGTCAAGTTTCATTCAACTTAATTATTTTGACTGACTGTTTTTACATATATGATAAGTAAAAAAGCAGTAGGGACTAGAATGAACAGTGCAGTAGCAATAAATGCAAGAATATTTACTTCCATAATCTCATCTTTCGTTTTTTTTTACTTCACAATAACTCGGGATTTAATCCCATAGAGATGATAAACCTTTCGCCTGTAAATTCAATGGGATGACATCTCGATGATAATGATATTGACTCGGCCCAATATCGTGACTAACAATATCTGAACTAGCAAATCGATTCACCGTCCAGAATTGAATAGTATAACATAGGAAGATCTTTTATACATACCGAATCTTTCTAATCAAATAAAAAATGCCTTTTTTTTCATTATTTTTTTTCTCGCCTTTCGGGTACAAGCATCTGATTAAATATCATCTAACTGCGTTTCCGCTTCCATTGGTTACAAATACAAACAAAGAATCGAGAGGAAATGGAAAGAAGGACAGAGTTAAGTTCTAAATTATGCTCCGTTTTTAAAAATTATGCTCCTTATCCCTCTTTCATCGCCCCTTTCATAGAAAAGTAAAAGTTTTTATTGGGTCTGTCGGGACTGACGGGGTTCGAACCCGCAGCTTCCGCCTTGACAGGGCGGTGCTCTGACCAATTGAACTACAATCCCCCAAAAATAAAAATACGATGTTATGGATTAATTTAATCCTTTTGTTATTGCCAAAACGATTAAGACTCCATCGTTCAATGAACAATGAGTCTTTTCGGTTCTTTGCTCTTTTCTTTAGACTTCCAGATCGTGATATGAATCTAGATTATTAAAAAGATCAGCATTTATGAGAACAAAAAAGAGGGGTATAGTATATCTGAAAGTTTTTTTCTTATTCTTTCTATAGCTAGCTATAGAAAGAATAATGTGATCTTGGCTCAGCGAATCCTTGGGCCGAGCTGGATTTGAACCAGCGTAGGCATATTGCCAACGAATTTACAGTCCGTCCCCATTAACCGCTCGGGCATCGACCCCGGACAAATCAATTCTCAATCTATTGATAATCCATGATCAACTTCCTTTCGTAGTACCCTACCCCCAGGGGAAGTCGAATCCCCGCTGCCTCCTTGAAAGAGAGATGTCCTGAACCACTAGACGATGGGGGCATGCTTGCCCGAACGCCATCATACTATGCTCATAGTATGAACAGTTTGTTGAAATTGTCAATATAAGGATAATATGAAATATATTTTATAGAAAAAATATGAAGGTATATATTTCTAGGAGTGAGTTGTCTGCCAGAAAAAGGATTGAACTTCATTAAATTTCTCCCACTTTCATTCATTGTTAAGATAAGATGTGATATGCCTATCACACTAAACCAGGAAATTAACAAACGATAAATAAAATATGGAAAGAGGGGATCAAGAAGTTCTCGAAAAGGGTAATTAGGCCCGGCCTTGAAACAATTCATTGCATTGATTGATATTTATGCAATATAAATAACCCCATTTATTTTGAGCCTATATTCATTCACTA